AACCAATGATTCGTTATTGGAGCAGATAGCAAAAACCATTTCATCCGACATGCGTATTTTTGATTTTCCAATGGATTTACATCTTTCATTAATGGAAATTTTTTGATGTAGTGAGTAATAGCTCTGGTTGTTCGCTGTTCAAGAATTCTTGTTTAGGCAGTTCATACCATCCATACATAGTGTTTTGATCTAAGATTTCAATTCTTCCATGTTTCAGCAGTAGCATATTCTTCCATGGAGCTAAGGTCCATGGAAGAAAGAGGTGTTTCCGCGACTCTACCGCCCAGTCAATTCCGTTCCACTTAATCCCTATTTCATGACCACATATCTTTCCGGCTAAGTAATGGGAAACCCTTCTCCTGTTACATGAATCCAATTTTCATTTCATCCGGGAAAAGCCATCTTTTTCTCAACAATGTCTTTGCCATTTGATCCAATAGCCTTCCGTTAGATAGGAACAGATTTGATAAATACTGATAACTCTCAGATGGAGTATTAGAACGGGAAAATCCAAATGAACTATTGGCTCTAAGCCATCTCTGGCGATGAATCAAGAATTCGAAGTGCTTTTCTTTCCTATTCTTGATAAACCAGCTTTGAGATAGAGATGTAATAGGATCTTGGGAAATAAAAACAATAAGCCCCTTTAACATCTCTTCATCTTCATCTGCAAAGAATTCTCGATGTAAAAACACAGAGACAGAGGGCTCATCTTGGAATAGGAAAAAGAGTGGATCCGGGGGGTCCCAAATGAATCGGCTTATTCGAAAAAAGCCTTGTTCTTTGGAAGATCTAGCTCGTGCCTGGTACTGCATGGTTCCACTCTGCAAGAACTCCGAATCCTTCTCTTGAAGCTCATCCTTCTCTTGAAGCTCATCCTTCTCTTGAAGCTCATCCTCCTCATCATCAATGAGCCCCCGCCCGGCCCAATAGGGAAATCCCAAATCATCGGGCCTTTCGATACAATCAAATAGAAAGCCCCAAGGGCGCCATATTCTAGGAGCCCAATCTATGTGATCGAAGAAATCCTCCTCTATTTCCCCTTCTTCAACCTCCGATTCGTATTTTTGATAGAGAAATCTCTGATCAACGATAGAACGAGATCCATTTTGTATCATATATAAGGGATTCCTTGGTTCGGGCCGAAGAAGGAATGTCACTCGATCATTATCAAACTGACTGTAATCTCTTTCTGTCCGCGAGTATACCATCAGAGCGCCTTCTATTTCTACTAGGCCATGAACTAGATCAGAATCATTCTCAACGAACCGATAAGAAGCGATCCTATTTTTTTCATCGGGTCCGGGTAGAGACCAAAGGTCTTGAGCGACCGATCCGGCAGAACAACTCAAAAGATAAAGAAGTATCGTTAATTTCTTCATGCTCGTTCCAAGTTCGAAGTACCATTTGTACAAATAAGGATCCCCTTCGTCACACAATTGCTTCTTTATATAGATAGATATAGGATCTATGAGGCAATTACCTAGAAGTACTTTTTGTGCAACAGCCCTTCCTATCTGATAGAAAAGGATCCCGTGATCCTGAACCGGTATTACATGGGCTCGCAAATCCCAAGTTTGTCTATGAAGAGCTAATCTAATTGTATTAGTGTCTAGAATTGATTTCTTCTGTGTAATACTAATTGATAGGGCCTCATTGGCAAGTGCTGCAAGATCTCGTGCATTGGGACCCATGGCTGTGGACCCGAATCGATTAGTATGGAACATTTTCTTTTCCAAGTGAAATCCCTTAGTATATGAAAGAGTGAAAAAGCGCTTTCGTTGTTGTGGAATAAGAAGCCTTCGTATCTTAATACATGTATTGAATCTATCCGGGGCTATTAGAGCGGGATCTACTTTTTGGGGAATATGAGTCGAAGCAATAACAAGAATATTTCTAGTAGAACATCTTTCACAATCCCTGGAGAGATAGTTCGCTAATAGACCGAGGGATAAGTCCTTCGACTCATTCATATCCAGATCATGAATGTCTGGAATCCATATTATGCAAGGAGACATTGCTTTTGCTAATTCGAATTGAAGGGTGATATAAAATCGGTCTATTTCCGGCAGCATATCCAAAGTTACCTCATCCTTCGCCTCGTTACTTAGAACCTTTAGCCACGACAGCTTCCAATCAAGGTCACCGTCACTAGCATCAATATCGCCACTAGCATCAATATAGTCACTAGCATCAATATAGTCATTAACACCAGTGTCATCATCATCACTGTCCTCATCAATACGAAAATCCTCAGGATTGCTCTCCACGAACTTCTTCAGAAATACTGTAATGAAAGGAAGATAGGAGTTTGTCGCTAGGTATTTGACCAAATAGGATCGTCCGCTTTCTCTAGAACCTATCACTAAAATACCCCTAGGGGGGGATAGGGCTAAGCGGAGCGAAAAGGGTTTTCCATGAGACGGGAAATGAAAACTATTAGCCCCACACGAAGTTTGTGAATAAGTGATTGCCTGATAATGAGCAAGGAATATCCGCC